AAAATGCCATTGCCAAAAAGTGACAAGATAACATTTCCATTTATTCATAAAAAGAGACGTCCCTTTTGAAGCCAGAATGCATTTTCTTTGATATCTAACATAATGCATGCAAGGTTCTTGGACCAACCAAAGGTTCACCTGACAATCCGTAACCTTAAGAAGGACGCTCCCCAGACATTCTATTTTTCCATAGAAATAGATTCGTTCAAGAAGAACTCCAAAAGATGTTGATTGTAAATGAGAAGATTGGTTACGTAAAAATATGAAAATGGATTCGTATTCACATACATAAGAATTATATAAGAATAAAAAGAATCTTTGATTTCGTTTTAAACCGGCTTTATTTAGAGTACTAAGACTCCAATACTCGTTGAGAAAGAATCGTAAGAAATGCAAAGAAGGGGCATCTTTTACCCAATAGCGAAGGGTTTGCACCAAGATTTCTACATGGACAGGGTAGGGGATTAGGATATCTAACACAAAATCGAAATGTGAAAAATTGTCTTCTAAAAAGGGAAATATTGAATGAATGGATCGTAAATTCTGAGATTTGACTATCTTTTGCCTTTTCCCTTCTAGAGAAGATATTAATCGTAGAGAAAATGGAATTTCCACAATAAATGAAAACCCCTCTGATAGGATTTGAGAATACAAATCCTTGTTGCGGCCCCAAAATGGATTTTTCTTCAAATCATTCGTAGAAATCAGAAAGTGGTTCTGTTTATACATTCGAGTAATTAACCGTTTCACAATCAGTAAACTGGATTTATTCTCAGAATCCCGATTTTCTGACAAAAAGGATCGACTCAAACTACGATCATGAGCAAATGCATAAATATACTCCTGAAAAATAAGTGGATATAGAAAGTCCTGTTGTCGAGATCTCTCTAACTGTAAATCTCTTTGGATTTCCTCCATTTGAAATTCGATTGGAATCAAAGGTAGTTTAGGGGGTTATCAAATGCTACATAGTACGATACAGTCAAAACGGGGTATTCTTTTCTACTAAGAAAAAATACCTCGAACTTATCAACAGATTCTCTGACCTTTCTTTTTTCCATTTCATTTAGTCTATGTTATAGGATAAGAAGATGGTTAGAAATCTTTTATTTTTTAAACCTAATCGCTCTTTTGATTTCGGAAAAATTCGTTATCAATATACTGCTTCTTTTACACACCTCCATTCCATAATATAGAATGCCAATAGTTAGGATTCAGTAAAAAAAGATAGAATCCACTCGTGGGAGAAGAAGCTCTTCCCGTATCAGGCACTAATCTACTTTTAACGTCTAATTAGATCGGGAAATTAATTATTCCAATTAAGAACAAAAGCTGGTTACTTTTTCTTTATAATAAAAAATTGAAGCCCTGGGGCCATATCCATTTATTCATTCGACCCAACTTTCTTTTGTTCCATTCCAAGAATTTCAACAGGGTTTTCTACCGATCCTATAAAAATAAAATACGCTTGGAACTTTCCATTGATACGACATGCTATTTTTTCCATCCATTCCCTTTCAGGATCAGTCGCGGTCTTCCAAACTTTTCCAATGGTATGGACGAATTCCTCGCTTCATCTATATGTGTAAAAGATTCTAGCCGCACTTAAAAGCCGAGTACTCTACCGTTGAGTTAGCAACCCGAATAAAAGCGAAATGAAAAAAAAATGTAGTTTTCAACTCAGGTATGTTATAGATACACTATAAAAATAAAAATCAATCAAGTTGAATTGAAACAAAGAGAAAGGAGATGAACTAATCAAATCATTCAACAAAAAAAAAAAAACAGATCATTTGAATTTGGTAAAAAAACCTATGGGACGGAAATAAATGGACCCCTTCTCACTTATCAAGATGAATTATATTTGTTCGATACACTGTTGTCAATATAAAAAAAAAATGGTGAAAAAAGAATAAACTGGAATAAAGAAAAAGAAATTGCATTTTATTTGAAATAAAATTAACAATCCAATAATATTCAACCTCTATTAGCACTACATATCTAATCTACATATTGTATAGATAGATACAATAAAAAATCTAAATGAAAGAAAAAAATCGTTGCATAATAGATGGATTTCATCAATCTAAGTGGAATAAGTAAAGTAGATTTCTTTCGGTTAGTGGAGTTCTAATGAAAACCGCACAATTGAAGGAAATGTCCCGATTTTTTATTTATCGTATCAAGTTTTTTCGTTCTAGACCGTCAGATTCGATGGAAGCAATGATAAATAGATACGAATAGAACAGAAAAAGGGGGGTCAAAAAAACAAGTATAGAAAAACTATAGAAAATTCTATACAAGTTGGTACCCCCCTTGGTATTACTTTAATTTAATTTCGTTTGATTGGACGGAAGTTCCTTAAAAACTTCCGCTTTCTTTAAAAGATTATGAACAGTTACTGTGGGTTGAGCCCCTATTTCGAGGAAATATAGAATAGCAGGAACATTTAAATAAGTTTGTTTCTTTATTGGATCATAAAACCCCAGTGTTCTAAGGTCTTTTCCTTCTCTGCGAGATCGAACATCAATTGCAACAATTCGATAGACGGCTCATTGGGATAGATATAGATGAACAGGACCCCCCCTAGAACCGTATAAGAAGTTTTCTCTTCGTACGGCTCGAGAAAAAATGATTGAATTCAAAGTTTTGTCTATGTATATATACAATTCGAATATTCTAATAAATCAATGACAAAAGAGCCTATAACATAGACTATACTATGATTTCAGTCTTTTTTATTTGCAGGAAGAAAATAAAAAAGAAACCATTCGTACTCATAACTCAAGTTAGATTATTTTCAAAGAAAATCTTTAGTCAATTTCATTTATTGAGCGGTCTTTACCCCGCTTTCTTTGTCTCGTTTAAAATTCGATTTAGATTCTTGAGTTTGATCCAATTCTTGAGACTAGCGAGACAATTCAAACGGCATTTCCTTGTTTTTGGATCCTTATTTTTTGATTTTAAATCATTGGGTTTAGACATGACTCCGGTGCTTCTTTTCTTAATGCTTTCAAAATGGCAGCAACATACCCCTTGTTGATTAAAGAATCATACGGACAATTGATTCCCCGTGATACACTTTGAATCCAAAAAGTTTGATCAATTGCAACAAGTTTTTTTTTTATTGCAAACTTGTTTGAATTAGATCCTTCAGATTTGGATATATTATATGGAAGAAGATATATTTACGAAGTTGTTCGGATTGATTGGCATTAACCCTAGATTCTTGACCCCGAAAAAGAACTGAATCCTTTTCTACTCGAGCTCCATCGTGAACTATTAACAACTCCCCCAAAAGGAAGGGTTCTAATGTAAAAACAATGTCGAGACAAGAGCACCTTCATCATTTATTACTAGATAAATGGAAAATGGTGGATGAAAAAATCCACAAAGGATCATATCCTTCAAGTCGCACGTTGCTTTCTACCACATCGTTTCAAACGAAGTTTTACCATAACATTCCTCTTATTTGGAACTGAATTGATTCAATCGTGGAATCATGAATAGTCATTGGTTGAGTTGTACATAGCCGTCGTACTCTAGATCTTATATTTTCTATGTATGTGTAACTTCTATATAGGAGATATGTGTAATATGGGTAGTGGAATTATTTTTATGAAAAAGTCTTAGCATGACAGCAGCTTTAACATACCTAAATCTATTTTTTAGATAAAATAGAATAGAAAGTAGAAATCTAGAATCTATAAATATAAACAAATAACGTTTTGAATCTTAATCTTCAAGTGATTGATATAGAATAGATTCCACCTTTTCTACTTTTTGAATCCTAGAAATTCCATTCTTGTGATTGAACTAAAACGACACGTACCATATAACCATAACCCTATAGATAAGAGATAAGCTAAACATTTCTTCATTTTAAATGGATTTTGGTTAACATATTTTCAATACTAATCTTTTCATAAAGTGCAAAAAAATAAGGGATAAGATAAACCACCCCCTCCCCAATCATTTCATCGATTTCCAACTCTGCATTTGAACTAAACACGAAATACCAAAAAAATGGATATGCTCTGGGACGGAAGGATTCGAACCTCCGAATAGCGGGACCAAAACCCGTTGCCTTACCACTTGGCCACGCCCCATTTCCATTTTAAATTCACACTAAAAAACAATAGTCTTGTTATTGATTTTTTGTCAACTCCAGTCCAAAGATCTATATATCTATAGAATATACTGGTATTAGGATTTTGATACATATTATTATAGATTATAGATATTATCTATCTATAATAGAATATAATTGAATTTATTGATCATTACATAGAATTCAATTAAGATATTGTATGAAAGTATGATTCCTTCTATTCTCCTTTGAGAATTGGAGGATTTTTGATTGGGTGGATTTCAAGAAAAAGAAAGAAGGATTTTTTGTATACCTTACAGATTTTCTTCCTTTTTCCGTATCTCAAAAAAAAAACTCAATCAAATTGCAATTATCTCCAAGAACAAAATGTCTGCTATGCTTAATACCGCAAGTTTGATCTGTATTAATTCTGCCCTTTATTTGAGTCCTTTTTTCTTCTTCGGCAAATTGCCTGAAGCCTATGCTTTTTTGAATCCAATCGTAGATATTATGCCAGTCATCCCTTTGTTTTTTTTGCTCTTAGCTTTTGTTTGGCAAGCTGCTGTAAGTTTTCGATGAAATCTTTAATAAAAATATCCTAGAAAATGAATGCATGATTTTTTCGCGAAAAATTGCTAACAACTGCAAAAATCAGATAGTCTGAACCTTAGATTCGGACACTAAAATTATTGGATAGTCGCCAAAACTCTGGTTTACCCGTATTTCCTCTTTTTAAATCCTTTATTCATTCCAGGGAAAGACCCTAACCCCATTAGGGTCTCCCACAACATCTAATTTGAATAGGAAAATATTTTTTTAATGAAAAAAATACGATTTCTTGGTTTCAAAATAGGATATGTGGTAGAAAAATGGAAGATCTATTCTCTTTTTTTTTTTTCAAAAAAACTAT